AAGAAAAGATAATAACTACTAATACGAATATAAAAAGGGTGGATTATCGTATATATATATTTCATGTAGAAACATGTAGAAAGATGAATTAGAAACATGTAGAAAGATGAATAGGTCCATTTATTTATATATTTATTGTATTTTATTAATTAATATATATTTCTTAAATTAATATATATTTCTTAAAACATATACTTATAGACTCCCTATCCCTATTAAGTATATATATACTCACTTAGGTATACTTAGTATAATATAACAATTATATATGAATTATAAGATATCTTTATAACAATATAAGGATAAGGTTCAAATATAAAACAATAAATATAACAATAAATAACAGGTACAAATATTAAATCGAGGTACCCATTCTATGATAACTCTCAACAGTCTCCCCTCCATTTTTGTGCCTTTAGTGGGCTTAGTATTTCCGGCAATTGCAATGGCTTCTTTATCTCTTTATGTTCAAAAAAACAAGATTTTTTAGATACAACAAGGACAAATCTTATATATATATATTTTTTTTTCAAGACTTACTTGGATCATAACACGGATATCTATTTAGTAAAATATGGTATAATATGCGGCTTCCTTCGGGCATAAGCTCTTATGTATGTGTAAACATGATAAATTAATTATAACTATTTTCAAATAGATCGGGATCGGGGAGAATTTCTGAAATGTAAAGTCAATATATCTATATGTATTAGGAAATCATATGAAAGGGATGTTATTATTTTAGTTTGGATCTAAGAAATTCGATGAATTATCCCTAAAGGTTCACATCATAATAGTGCTGGTTGATGAGAGTTACTTCGGAAACAAAAAAAAGTAAAAAAAAAATTATTTTTGTTATTCTCCCAATTCCAATAAAATGCAACTAGGTCTAGTTAGAGTATGAGTTGGCGATCAGAACGTATATGGGTAGAACTTATAGCGGGGTCTCGAAAAACAAGTAATTTCTGTTGGGCCTTTATTCTTTTTTTAGGTTCATTAGGGTTTTTATTGGTTGGAACGTCCAGTTATTTTGGTAGGAATTTTATATCTTTATTTCCTTCTCAGCAAATAATTTTTTTTCCACAAGGTATCGTGATGTCTTTCTATGGGATCGCAGGTCTTTTTATTAGCTCCTATTTGTGGTGCACAATTTCGTGGAATGTAGGTAGTGGTTATGATCGATTCGATATAAAAGAGGGCATAGTGTGTATTTTTCGTTGGGGATTTCCTGGAAAAAATCGTCGCATATTCCTCCGATTCCTTATGAAAGACATTCAGTCCATCAGAATAGAAATTAAAGAGGGTATTTATGCTCGTCGTGTCCTTTATATGGAAATAAAAGGACAAGGAGCCATTCCCTTGACTCGTACTGATGAGAATTTTACTCCACGAGAGATTGAGCAAAAAGCTGCTGAATTGGCCTATTTCTTGCGTGTACCAATTGAAGTATTTTGAAAAAAGGAACTGAAGAATGAATACTTTGCAAGAGATAAAAAACTCAAGAATCATCTTTTTTTCTATAGCATAACTTAACTGAAGTTTCTTCAGAACGCTTACTCGAGCCAAAGCAAACGTATATGAAACAATTCTAAAACTAAATTGTTTATGTCCACAATTTTTTTTATGCGTATGTAAATCCACTTAACTCAATTCAGTAACAAATCTAAATGATAGATTCATCATATATCAAAACAAAACATTTCATCATAAAGTAAAGAATTTTTTTTTCTAAATATTTGATATTTTGATAGAACGGGAGTTCTTTCGTCTCGAAATCCGACTACTATTAATTTGAAGAGGGCTCTTTCTTATTCTATATTCTTTCTAAATTCAAGGACTAACCGCTGTACTGAATCACAAAAAAATCCGGAAATACATCGATGACTTGTAATAGAACTTATGCTTGATAGAAATATTAGTATCATATAGAGTCGACGAATGAGGTGCGTTCATTAAAAATTTTTAAATTCACAGACGAAAAAATGGCAAAAAAGAAAGTATTAATTTCCCTTCTATATCTTGCATCTATAGTATTTTTGCCTTGGTGGATCTCTCTCTCATTTAATAAAAGTCTGGAATCTTGGTTTACTAATTGGTGGAATACTAGGCAATCCGAAATTTTTTTGAATGATATTCAAGAAAAGAGTATTCTAAAAGAATTCATAGACTTAGAGGAACTCTTACGTTTGGACGAAATGATAAAGGAATACCCGGAAACACATTTACAAAAGCCTCGCATCGAAATCTACAAAGAAACGATCCAATTGATCAAGATGCACAACGAGGATCGCATCCATACAATTTTACACTTCTCGACAAATATAATCTGTTTCGGTATTCTAAGTGGTTATTCTATTCTAGGTAATGAAGAACTTGTTATTCTTAACTCTTGGTTTCAAGAATTCCTATACAACTTAAGCGACACAATAAAAGCTTTTTCTATTCTTTTATTAACTGATTTATGTATAGGATTCCATTCGCCCCACGGTTGGGAATTAATGATTGGCTCTGTCTACAAAGATTTTGGATTTGCTCATAATGATCAAATTATATCCGGTCTTGTTTCTACTTTTCCAGTCATTTTAGATACAATTTTTAAATATTGGATCTTTCGTTATTTAAATCGTGTATCTCCTTCACTTGTAGTGATTTATCATTCAATGAATGACTGAAAAGTGATCGAACGATCCAATTATAATATTTGTTACTTTGTACATAAGCAAAACATTCAAAATTGTACTTACTACCCATCCAAGGGATTCCTCCAATATTCCAGTAAAATTATTTATATTTAATATTTAAGTAAATAGCAAAATTATAGATAGGGAACTATACTAGCGACCTACCTAATTTTATTGTAGAAATTTTCGGGATCAATGATTGGACCATGCAAACTAAAAATACCTTTTCTTGGATAAAGAAAGAGATTACTCGATCCATTTCCGTATCGCTCATGATATATATACTAACCCAGGCACCCCTTTCAAATGCATATCCCATTTTTGCACAGCAGGGTTATGAAAATCCACGAGAAGCGACTGGCCGTATTGTATGTGCCAATTGCCATTTAGCTAATAAACCCGTGGATATCGAGGTTCCACAAGCGGTACTTCCTGATACTGTATTTGAAGCAGTTGTTCGAATTCCTTATGATCTGCAACTGAAACAAGTTCTTGCTAATGGTAAAAAAGGAGCTTTGAATGTCGGGGCTGTTCTTATTTTACCCGAGGGGTTTGAATTAGCCCCTCCCGATCGTATTTCGCCCGAGATTAAAGAAAAGATAGGAAATCTGTCTTTTCAGAGCTATCGTCCCACTAAAAAAAATATTCTTGTGATAGGTCCGGTTCCTGGTCAGAAATATAGTGAAATCACCTTTCCTATTCTTTCCCCGGACCCCGCTACTAAGAAAGATGTGCACTTCTTAAAATATCCCATATATGTAGGCGGGAACAGGGGAAGGGGTCAGATTTATCCCGACGGGAGCAAGAGTAACAATAATGTTTATAATGCTACAGCAGCAGGTATAGTAAGCAAAATAATACGAAAAGAAAAAGGGGGGTACGAAATAACCATAGCGGATGCATCGGATGGACGTCAAGTGGTTGATATTATCCCTCCAGGACCGGAACTTCTTGTTTCAGAGGGCGAATCCATCAAACTTGATCAACCATTAACGAGTAATCCTAATGTGGGTGGATTTGGTCAGGGAGATGCGGAAATAGTACTTCAAGATCCATTACGTGTCCAAGGTCTTTTGCTCTTCTTGGCATCTGTTATTTTGGCACAAATCTTTTTGGTTCTTAAAAAGAAACAGTTTGAGAAGGTTCAATTGTCCGAAATGAATTTCTAGATCTGCGGATTTATCAACATCAAGCTCTAAAAATAAACAAATTTTTGTTGGGAATTATGTATGATCAAAAAAATTTTGCTTATTTATATTATTTATTCTACCGGATTTCGGGAATTACTTAATACCGCATTCCTGGTCATAGTATATTGTGAAGGCGACTGTTTTACTTAACTCTTCTTTATTTATTTGTTTTTTCAATCCAAATTGAAACGGTATGATATAGAATGAATCAATAGTTTTATATTTGACTAGAATCAAAACAAAAGATAAATAAGCGGAGAATAGAAACCAAAGTATAAATGAGAGGAACAAAGGATTTTAGGGGAGATTGTTCGTCTCCTAGTCCTTGACACAAGAAACGGAATTTTACCCAACCCTTTCTTGTGTCGAATTAATAAAGATTCTCGATCCCGTTCGTAAAAAATGGATATTTGTAGTTTTCATTTTTTTTTTTTTTTTTTTTATATAGGTTTATTTTATCATAACCCTTTTTTAGATTTCTTACGTAACATAGTGGTAGTGGACAAATAAATATAGGTCAATTTATTGAGCAATATAGAACTTCTTCAATTTCAACGAACTTATAAAAAAAAATTTCACTTTTATTAGATTTTTATTAGATTAAATGGAGTAAGGTTCTATTCTATTAGTATAGAAAGGGTTTGCATGATATCTGATTGATAGAAATATATTCTATTTATATATAATTGTGAGTCATCCAAAAAGGGTAAATCGAGTGATTCCTTCTTTGTTTTAAGTATTGACAGATACTATTGAGTAACAGATGTTCTGAATCAATTAACGAAGTTCATTTTTTAAAAACATCATCAGAAAAGGTGGAGGTTTTTGAAACATCTCTAAAAAAAAAATATTATGATTATTAAGAACTCAACGGGACTTACCCCCTCTTTCCTTGTCTGATTCGAGGGGGATCCCGTTGAGTTCTTATGCTTTCATGTCTACAACTCAGTTCATCCGATTATTACAGGGATGAACCTAATCCGGAATATGAACCATAAAAGAAAATACCGATTAAACCGATCACAAGAATACCGGCTACAGTACCTATTATCCAAAGAGGAATCCTTCCAGTAGTATCGGCCATTTGTCCTACTTTCCTCCACATTTTATCAAGTGGTCATGCTAGAGA